GTTAATGTAGCTTAAATAAAGCAAAGCACTGAAAATGCTTAGATGGGTATTTTATACCCCATAAACATCTTTAAAGGTTTGGTCCCAGCCTTCTTATTGTCTGGTAGTAAAATTACACATGCAAGTCTCCGCCCACCTGTGAGAATACCCTTAAAACCATTTAGGTTTAAAGGAGTTGGTATCAAGCACACTCTTAACAAAAGAGTAGCTTATAACACCTTGCCTAGCCACACCCCCACGGGAAACAGCAGTGATAAAAATTAGGCTATAAACGAAAGTTTGACCTAGTTATACTACAATTAGGGTTGGTAAATTTCGTGCCAGCCACCGCGGTCATACGATTAACCCAAGTTAATAAGCACCGGCGTAAAGCGTGTTAAAGGAGAAATTTTTTAAATAAAGCTAAGACTTAACTAAGCTGTAGAAAGCAATAGTTAAAAGAAAATCAAATTACTAAAGTAACTTTATTATATCTTATACACGATAGCTAAGAACCAAACTGGGATTAGATACCCCACTATGCTTAGCCCTAAACTAAAACAATTTAATAACAAAACTGTTCGCCAGAGTACTACTAGCAATAGCTTAAAACTCAAAGGACTTGGCGGTGCTTTATATCCATCTAGAGGAGCCTGTTCTATAATCGATACACCCCGATAAACCTCACCACTTCTTGCTAATTCCGCCTATATACCGCCATCTTCAGCAAACCCTTAAAAGGCATAATAGTAAGCCAAAGTATTTTACATAAAAACGTTAGGTCAAGGTGTAGCTTATGAAGTGGGAAGAAATGGGCTACATTTTCTAAATATAGAATAACCACTTAAACGAAAGTCTTTATGAAATTAAAGACTAAAGGAGGATTTAGTAGTAAGTTAAGAATAGAGTGCTTAACTGAATAAGGCCATGAAGCACGCACACACCGCCCGTCACCCTCTTCAAGTATAAACGCTAATATACATACATAATTTACAGCTAACCTATATTAGAAGAGATAAGTCGTAACAAGGTAAGCATACTGGAAAGTGTGCTTGGATGAATCAAAATGTAGCTTAATCAAAGCACCTGACTTACACTCAGGAGATTTCACTCCTCGTGACCATTTTGAACTAAAGCTAGCCCATAAAATAAACCTTAAGTTAAAACCTTTAAAAATTAAACAAACAAAACATTTAATTAACATTATAGTATAGGAGATAGAAACATTTTTTACTTGGCGCAATAGAGGTAGTACCGTAAGGGAACGAGTGAAAGAAATTAATTAAAGTATGATACAGCAAAGATTACCCCTTGTACCTTTTGCATAATGACTTAACTAGAATAACCTTAGCAAAGAGCACTTTAGTTAATTACCCCGAAACCAGACGAGCTATTCATGAACAGCTAATAGAGCCAACTCATCTATGTGGCAAAATAGTGAGAAGATTTATGAATAGAGGTGATATGCCTACCGAGCCTGGTGATAGCTGGTTATCCAGACAAGAATTTTAGTTCAACTTTAAGCTTACCTAAAAAACATAAAATTTTAATGTAAACTTAAATGTTAATCTGCAGAGGTACAGCTCTGCAGAACAAGATTACAACCTTGATTAGTGAGTAAATTTATTTAATTACCATAGTTGGCCTAAAAGCAGCCATCAATTAAGAAAGCGTTCAAGCTCAACAATAAAATTTATATTCAATTCAAAAAATTATATTAACTCCTAATTATAACCACTGGATTATTCTACATATTTGTAGAAGAAATACTGTTAAAATGAGTAACAAGATTTATATCTCCACTCACACGTGTATATCAGCCCGAATCCCAACTGATAGTTAACAATTAAATAAATCTGTTCATCAAATTAATAATTTATTACAACACTGTTAATCCAACACCGGGGTGAACATAAGGAAAGATTAAAAGAAGTAAAAGGAACTCGGCAAACATAAACCCCGCCTGTTTACCAAAAACATCACCTCTAGCATTACCAGTATTAGAGGCACTGCCTGCCCAGTGACATTAGTTTAACGGCCGCGGTATCCTGACCGTGCAAAGGTAGCATAATCATTTGTTCCTTAATTAGGGACTTGTATGAATGGCCCCACGAGGGTTTAACTGTCTCTTACTTCCAATCAGTGAAATTGACCTTCCCGTGAAGAGGCGGGAATAAAATCATAAGACGAGAAGACCCTATGGAGCTTAAATTAAGATGTCCAACAAAATTCAAACTTAATCCAACAGGAATAATATTATTTTAACTGGACAACAAATTTTGGTTGGGGTGACCTCGGAGCATAATTAAACCTCCGAGCAATTTTAACTAAGACTTACCCGTCAAAGTGATACAACTTATTGATCCAATCATATTGATCAACGGAACAAGTTACCCTAGGGATAACAGCGCAATCCTATTTAAGAGTTCATATCGACAATAGGGTTTACGACCTCGATGTTGGATCAGGACACCCAAATGGTGCAGCAGCTATTAAAGGTTCGTTTGTTCAACGATTAAAGTCCTACGTGATCTGAGTTCAGACCGGAGAAATCCAGGTCGGTTTCTATCTATTAAAAATTTCTCCCAGTACGAAAGGACAAGAGAAATGAAGCCTACTCTAAAGAACGCTTCCACAGACTAACAGATGAAACTATCTCAATCTGAATAACTATTAATAATACTTATCCTAGACCAGGATACGTTAGAGTGGCAGAGCCCGGTAATTGCATAAAACTTAAACCTTTATATTCAGAGGTTCAATTCCTCTCTCTAACAACATGTTTATAATTAACCTCCTAATTTTAATTATTCCCGTTCTACTAGCAGTTGCCTTCTTGACTTTAGTTGAACGCAAACTCTTAGGATATATGCAAATACGGAAAGGACCTAATATTGTTGGACCCTATGGCCTCCTTCAACCTATTGCCGATGCCGTAAAACTCTTTATTAAAGAACCCTTACGCCCATTAACATCCTCAATATCTATATTTATTGCCGCACCAATCCTTGCACTTACATTAGCTTTGACTATATGACTCCCACTTCCTATACCCTATTCACTAATTAATATAAACCTTGGTGTCCTGTTTCTCCTTGCAGTCTCCAGTTTATCTGTATACTCAATCTTATGATCCGGATGATCCTCCAATTCAAAATATGCCCTAATCGGTGCATTACGAGCAGTAGCCCAAACAATTTCATATGAAGTAACCCTAGCCATTATCCTCTTATCAATTTTACTAATAAGCGGCTCATATTCCCTCGGTAACCTAATTACCACACAAGAATATGTATGATTATTAACTACATCTTGACCTTTAGCTATAATATGATATATTTCTACCTTAGCAGAAACTAATCGTGCACCCTTTGATCTTACAGAAGGAGAATCAGAATTAGTCTCAGGCTTTAATGTCGAATACGCCGCTGGCCCATTCGCATTATTCTTTTTAGCTGAATACGCCAATATTATTATAATAAATATTTTAACCACAATTCTCTTTTTAGGCGCACTACACAACCCTTATTGACCCGAACTCTATTCAACTAACTTTATAATTAAAGCCCTCCTATTAACAACCTCTTTCCTATGAGTACGTGCTTCATATCCTCGATTTCGATATGACCAGTTAATACACCTTCTATGGAAAAATTTTCTTCCTTTGACCTTAGCCCTCTGCATATGACACGTAGCATTCCCAATTTTTACTTCAAGCATTCCACCACAATTATAAGAAATATGTCTGATAAAAGAGTTACTTTGATAGAGTAAATCATAGAGGTTTAAATCCTCTTATTTCTAGAATTATAGGAATCGAACCTACCCTTGAGAAATCAAAAATCTCCGTGCTACCATTCTACACCAAGTTCTAGTAAGGTAAGCTAATTCAAGCTATCGGGCCCATACCCCGAAAATGTCGGTTAATACCTTCCCCTACTAATCAACCCTATAATTTTTATTATCCTCCTAGGAACAATTATATTAGGAACATCCATCGTAATAATAAGTTCACATTGATTTATAACTTGATTAGGCTTCGAAATAAACATAATAGCCATTGTACCAGTCCTAATAAAAAAATACTCCCCTCGATCAATGGAAGCCGCAACTAAATATTTTCTAACCCAAGCCACAGCATCTATAATCCTTATACTAGCCATTATTATTAACTTAATATATTCTGGACAATGAACAATCACAAATATAGAAAATCACACCGCCTCTATACTCATTACTATTGCCTTAGTAATAAAACTAGGCCTCGCCCCATTCCACTTCTGAGTACCAGAAGTAGCCCAAGGAGTATCTCTAAATTCAGGCTTAATTCTCTTAACTTGACAAAAAATTGCCCCCTTATCCCTCTTATATCAAACTTATTCATCAACAAATACAAATATACTATTAATGATATCACTAACATCTATCATAATCGGCGGCTGAGGGGGTCTTAACCAAACACAACTCCGCAAAATTATAGCATATTCATCCATCGCCCATATGGGCTGAATAACAACAGTCCTAATTTATAACCCTAGCCTCTCCCTCCTAAATTTACTTATCTACATTTTCATGACCTCCTCAATATTTATATTATTAATTTTCACCTCAACTACCTCTACCCTATCACTATCTCTCACCTGAAACAAAGTACCTATTATTACAATTTCATCTTTAATTATTCTTCTATCCCTAGGAGGCCTTCCCCCACTAACAGGATTCATACCAAAATGAATAATTATTCAAGAGTTAACAAAAAATAACAGTGTAATTCTCCCTACATTAATAGCAATCCTAGCACTACTTAACTTATTCTTTTATATACGCCTTACATATTCAACCGCCTTAACAATATTCCCTACAATAAATAATATAAAACTTACATGACAATTTCAAAATACAAATATTTTACCAACTATATCACCATTAATTATAATTTCAGTATTAACTTTACCTCTAACCCCCTTATTTATTTTGCTAAATTAGAAGTTTAGGTTACACAGACCAAGAGCCTTCAAAGCTCTAAGCAAGTAAATTTACTTAACTTCTGAATATAAGGATTGCAAGACTCTATCTTACATCAATTGAATGCAAATCAACCACTTTTATTAAGCTAAATCCTTCCTAGATTGGAGGGCTATAATCCCTCGAAATTTTAGTTAACAGCTAAATACCCTAAGCAACTGGCTTCAATCTACTTCTCCCGCCTTGAAAAAGGAGAAAGTAGGCGGGAGAAGCCCCGGCAGAATTGAAGCTGCTTCTTTGAATTTGCAATTCAATATGACCTTTTCACCACAGGACTTATTGGTAAAAAAAGGATTTACACCTTTGTCTTTAGATTTACAGTCTAATGCTTACTCAGCCATTTTACCTTTCCTTACCTATGTTCATTACTCGCTGACTCTTTTCCACTAATCATAAAGATATTGGAACATTATATATAGTATTTGGTGCTTGAGCTGGTATAATTGGCACAGCCCTAAGTATCTTAATCCGAGCTGAACTTGGTCAGCCAGGAGCTTTACTTGGTGATGACCAGATTTATAATGTCATCGTGACAGCCCATGCTTTTGTTATAATTTTCTTCATAGTTATACCTATTATAATAGGCGGCTTTGGTAATTGATTAATTCCCTTAATAATTGGAGCCCCTGATATGGCCTTCCCCCGAATAAATAATATAAGCTTTTGACTCCTCCCACCTTCTTTCCTCCTATTATTAGCTTCTTCCACCGTTGAAGCTGGCGCAGGGACAGGTTGAACTGTATATCCCCCCTTAGCTGGAAATCTAGCCCATGCAGGTGCCTCAGTTGATCTAGCAATTTTTTCATTACATCTAGCAGGTGTATCTTCTATTCTTGGCTCAATTAATTTTATTACAACAATTATCAATATAAAACCTCCTGCCCTATCACAATATCAAACACCCTTATTTGTCTGATCCGTCTTAATCACTGCTGTTCTACTCCTGTTATCTTTACCAGTCTTAGCAGCAGGAATTACTATATTATTAACTGATCGAAACCTAAATACAACTTTCTTTGACCCTGCGGGAGGGGGTGACCCAATCCTCTATCAACATCTATTCTGATTCTTTGGCCACCCCGAAGTTTATATCCTTATTTTACCTGGTTTCGGCATTATCTCACACGTAGTAACTTATTATTCAGGGAAAAAAGAACCATTTGGTTATATAGGAATAGTATGAGCAATAATATCTATCGGATTTCTGGGTTTCATCGTGTGAGCTCATCATATATTTACTGTCGGCTTAGACGTTGACACACGTGCCTATTTTACATCAGCCACAATAATTATCGCAATTCCTACTGGAGTAAAAGTGTTTAGTTGACTAGCAACCCTGCATGGAGGAAATATTAAGTGATCTCCTGCTATACTATGAGCTCTGGGCTTCATTTTTCTTTTTACTGTTGGTGGATTAACTGGAATTGTTCTAGCTAATTCATCCTTAGATATTGTATTACATGATACATACTATGTAGTTGCTCATTTCCATTATGTACTATCTATGGGAGCCGTATTCGCAATTATTGCCGGTTTTGTTCATTGATTTCCCTTATTTACAGGCTATTCCCTTAGCTCAACTTGAGCTAAAATTCACTTTGCTATTATATTTATTGGTGTAAACATAACATTTTTCCCTCAACACTTCCTAGGCTTATCTGGAATACCACGACGGTACTCTGATTATCCAGATGCTTACACAACCTGAAATACTGTTTCATCTATAGGGTCTTTTATTTCATTAACAGCTGTTATTATTATAGTATTCATAATCTGAGAAGCATTTGCATCAAAACGGGAAATTTGCTCCGTTGAATTAACTACCACAAATATTGAATGAATATATGGATGCCCTCCACCCTATCACACTTTTGAGGAACCCGTTTATATTAATATTAAATAACAAGAAAGGAAGGAATTGAACCCCCTAAAATTGGTTTCAAGCCAACTTCATAACCTTTATGTCTTTCTCAATGAGATATTAGTATAATAATACATAACTTTGTCAAAGTTAAACTACAGGCGAAACCCCTGTATATCTCTATGGCATACCCATTTCAAATAGGCTTACAAGATGCCACATCACCTATCATAGAAGAATTAATAAACTTTCATGATCATGCATTAATAATTGTATTTTTGATTAGTTCTTTAGTTCTATATATTATTTCTGCAATACTAACTACTAAACTTACTCATACTAGCACAATAGATGCTCAAGCAGTAGAAACAATTTGAACTATTTTACCTGCTATTATTTTAGTAATAATTGCATTACCTTCTCTACGTATTCTCTATATAATGGACGAAATTAATAATCCTACTCTGACCATTAAAACAGTAGGACATCAATGATATTGAAGTTATGAATACACCGATTATGATGAACTAAACTTTGATTCATATATAATCCCTACATCCGAATTAAAACCTGGCGATCTTCGCTTACTTGAAGTAGATAACCGCGCAGTTTTACCAATAGAAATAACAATTCGAGTATTAGTAACATCTGAAGATGTACTTCATTCATGAGCCGTCCCTTCACTAGGCTTAAAAACCGATGCTATCCCTGGACGACTAAATCAAACTACTCTTTTAGCAACCCGCCCAGGTTTATATTATGGACAATGCTCTGAAATCTGTGGCTCCAATCATAGTTTTATGCCTATCGTACTTGAACTTGTTCCTCTAAAAACCTTTGAAAAATGATCTTCATCAATAATTTAATTTCATTAAGAAGCTATAGTAGCATTAACCTTTTAAGTTAAAGAATGAGAGCTTGAATCTCTCCTTAATGAAATGCCACAACTTGACACTTCAACATGATTTATTACAATCATCTCTATAATCTTAACATTATTTATTTTATTCCAATTAAAAATTTCAAAATTTATATATCCTAATATACCTGAACCCAAGTTACTAAAAACTTTAAAACAGAATAACCCTTGAGATACTAAATGAACGAAAATTTATTCGCCTCTTTCGCTACCCCAACAATAATAGGTCTTCCTATTGTTATTTTAATTATTATATTTCCTAGCATTATATTCCCTATCCCTAATCGACTTATTACAAATCGACTAACCGTCCTTCAACAATGATTAATTCAATTAACATCTAAACAAATAATAACTATTCATAACCAAAAGGGTCAAACATGAACACTTATACTAATATCCTTAATTTTATTTATTGGTTCAACAAATCTCTTAGGATTATTACCTCACTCCTTTACTCCTACTACCCAACTTTCCATAAATCTTGGTATAGCAATTCCCTTATGAGCCGGAGCAGTAATTACTGGGTTTCGATATAAAACCAAAGCCTCACTAGCCCACTTTTTACCTCAAGGGACTCCCCTCCCCTTAATTCCTATATTAATTATTATCGAAACTATTAGTTTATTTATTCAACCTATAGCATTAGCTGTACGACTTACAGCCAACATTACAGCCGGACATCTTCTTATTCACTTAATTGGAGGTGCTACATTAGTACTTTCAAGTATCAGTCCAACAACTGCACTTATCACATTTGTTATTTTAATAATATTAACCATCCTTGAGTTTGCAGTAGCTCTAATTCAAGCTTATGTTTTTACATTACTAGTTAGCCTCTATCTGCATGACAATACCTAATGACCCACCAAACTCATGCCTATCATATAGTTAATCCCAGCCCTTGACCATTAACTGGCGCTTTATCAGCTTTACTCTTAACATCTGGTTTAGTAATATGATTTCATTTTAACTCAACTACCCTTATAATAATAGGTTTATTAAGTAATGCCCTTACTATATATCAATGATGACGCGATGTAGTCCGAGAAGGAACCTTTCAAGGTCACCATACACCAATTGTCCAAAAAGGCCTACGTTATGGTATAATTCTTTTCATTGTGTCAGAAGTATTCTTTTTCGCAGGGTTCTTTTGAGCCTTTTATCACTCAAGCCTAGCTCCTACACACGAACTCGGAGGTTATTGACCCCCTGCTGGCATTAAACCCCTAAATCCTTTAGAAGTCCCCCTACTTAATACATCTGTCCTACTGGCCTCAGGCGTCTCTATTACTTGAGCACATCATAGTCTAATAGAAGGAAACCGAAAACATACAACCCAGGCTCTTCTTATCACAATTGCCTTAGGTGTGTATTTTACACTACTGCAAGCAGCAGAATATTATGAAGCACCATTTACCATTTCAGATGGAATTTATGGCTCTACATTTTTTATGTCTACAGGATTTCATGGCTTCCATGTAATTATTGGCTCTACATTCCTAATGGTTTGTCTTCTACGCCAACTTAATTTCCATTTTACATCAAAACATCATTTTGGCTTTGAAGCAGCAGCATGATATTGACATTTCGTAGACGTAGTATGACTATTCCTATATGTGTCAATCTATTGATGAGGTTCATACTCTCTTAGTATCACTAGTACAATTGACTTCCAATCAGTTAGTCTCGGTCTAGCCCGAGAGAGAGTAATTAATCTGTTTCTCGCCCTAATAACAAATATTTTATTAGCATCATTACTTGTAATAATCGCATTCTGACTACCCCAACTGAACATTTATTCAGAAAAAGCAAGTCCATATGAATGTGGATTTGACCCAATAGGTTCTGCACGCCTTCCTTTCTCCATAAAATTCTTCTTAATCGCTATTACATTTCTATTATTTGATCTAGAAATCGCTTTACTACTTCCTCTTCCATGAGCTTCCCAAACAAGCAACTTAAATATAATAACTATTATAGCTCTAGCCCTTATTTTTCTACTTGCTATAAGTCTAGCCTATGAATGACTACATCAGGGCCTTGAATGAACTGAATATGATAATTAGTTTAATAAAAACAAATGATTTCGACTCATTAAATTATGATTAATTTCATAATTATCAAATGTCTCTAGTCTATATAAACACAGCCCTAGCATTTTCTATTTCTATATTAGGACTCTTAATATACCGAACCCATCTAATATCATCTCTACTATGCTTAGAAGGTATAATATTAGCACTTTTTACCCTAGGGGCAATAACAATTCTAACTACACATTTCACACTAGCAAATATACTACCCATTGTGCTTCTAGTATTCGCTGCGTGTGAAGCAGCCGTTGGTTTATCATTATTAGTAATAGTATCAAACACATATGGCGCTGATTTCGTCCAAAACCTAAACTTATTACAATGTTAAAACTCATTGTTCCCTCCATTATAATAATTCCCCTTACCTGACTAAGTAATAAAAAAAACATCTGAATTAATACTACTCTATACAGTTTATTAATTGCCCTAATGACCTTAAACCTCTTTAATCAACCAGATAATAATGCCCTTTACTTCTCTACAACTTTTTATTCTGATTCACTCTCTACTCCCCTCCTCGCGTTAACAACATGACTCCTCCCACTAATAATTATTGCTAGCCAGAACCATCTCATAAATGACACAGAAATACGGAAAAAAACATATATCTCAATACTAATCCTACTCCAAATTTTTCTTATCATAACATTCTCCGCCACAGAATTAATCCTATTTTATATTTTATTTGAAGCTACCCTCGTACCTACTTTAATTCTTATTACCCGGTGAGGAAACCAAACAGAGCGTTTAAACGCGGGATTATATTTTTTATTTTATACACTAATTGGCTCCCTTCCCTTACTAGTTGCCCTCGTCTATATCCAAAATCTATTAGGTACACTCAATATTTCCACCACCCACATCTGAACTCAAAATATTTTAAACTCTTGATCAAATAGTTTTTTATGATTAGCATGCATAATAGCATTTATAGTAAAAATACCATTATATGGGCTTCACCTGTGGCTACCAAAAGCCCATGTCGAAGCCCCTGTTGCCGGTTCAATAGTACTAGCAGCAGTTCTCCTAAAACTCGGAAGCTATGGCATAATACGTATTACAACTCTACTTAGCCCTTTAACAGAATTCATATTATTCCCTTTTCTAATTCTATCCCTATGAGGCATAGTAATAACTAGTTCTATTTGTTTACGCCAAACAGACCTCAAATCTCTAATTGCTTATTCCTCCGTAAGTCATATAGCCCTAGTAATTGTAGCAATTCTTATTCAAACTCCTTGAAGCTTTATAGGTGCAACAGCCCTAATAATTGCCCACGGCTTAACTTCATCCATATTATTTTGTTTAGCTAATACTAATTATGAACGCATTCACAGTCGTACTATAATTTTAGCACGAGGATTACAAACAATTTTACCAATTATAGCCACCTGATGACTCCTAAGCACTTTAACTAATCTAGCTCTACCACCAACAATTAATTTAATTGGAGAACTATTCGTGATTCTTTCCTCTTTCTCCTGATCATACACAACAATATTATTAATAGGACTAAATGTAGTAATTACAGCCTTATACTCCTTATATATATTAATTATAACACAACGAGGAAAATATTCTCAACATATTAAAACAATTAATCCATCATTCACACGAGAAAATGCTCTAATAGCCTTACATATATTACCCCTGCTCCTTCTTACATTTAATCCTAAACTCATTTTAGGACCCACATTTTGTAAATATAGTTTAATAAAAACATTAGATTGTGAATCTAATGATAGAAGTTAGTATCTTCTTATTTACCGAAAAAGATTGCAAGAACTGCTAATTCATGCTTCCATGCTTAAACGCATGGCTTTTTTACTTTTAAAGGATAGAAGTTATCCGTTGGTCTTAGGAACCAAAAAATTGGTGCAACTCCAAATAAAAGTAATTAACTACTTCCTAACCTTCATACTAACTACATTACTAGTATTACTGTTACCAGTAGCAATAGCTTTCCTGCCTATTTACAAAACTGATAAATACTCATATTATGTAAAAATAGCCATTTCCTACGCATTTTTTATTAGCTTAATCCCTAGTCTCCTATTTATTAATTTTGGTCACGAAGCAATTATTTCTAACTGACATTGAATTACCCTTCAAACAATTAAACTGACTATAAGCTTTAAACTGGATTACTTTTCACTACTTTTTATACCAGTAGCCCTATTCGTCACTTGGTCTATTATAGAATTTTCCATATGATACATGCATTCAGACCCCAACATCAACCGTTTTTTCAAATATCTCCTAATATTTTTAATCACAATAATAATTTTAGTCACCGCCAACAATCTGTTTCAATTGTTTATCGGTTGAGAAGGAGTAGGAATTATATCTTTCCTTCTAATCGGATGATGGTATGGCCGTACAGACGCAAACACCGCTGCCCTACAAGCCATCCTCTATAATCGTATCGGTGATGTCGGCTTTATCTTAGCAATAGCATGATTCATATCCTATTCAAACTCCTGAGAATTACACCAAATCTTCTTAACTGATACTAATCATAATAACTTACCATTACTAGGTCTAATTCTAGCCGCCACAGGGAAATCAGCTCAATTTGGACTACACCCTTGACTACCCTCCGCAATAGAAGGCCCAACACCCGTCTCAGCGTTACTCCACTCAAGCACTATAGTTGTTGCCGGCGTATTCCTCCTTATCCGATTYTATCCTTTAGTAGAAAATAATGATTTAGCTAAAACATTAATTCTATCACTAGGTGCCCTAACAACACTATTTGCAGCCATCTGCGCACTCACTCAAAATGATATCAAAAAAATTGTAGCCTTTTCAACATCCAGCCAACTGGGCCTAATAATAGTAACAATTGGAATCAACCAACCACACCTAGCATTCCTACACATCTGCACTCACGCATTTTTTAAAGCCATACTATTTATATGTTCAGGTTCAATTATTCATAATCTGAATGATGAACAAGACATTCGAAAAATAGGCGGTCTATACAAAGCTATACCCTTCACCACTACATCCCTTATTATTGGTAGCCTAGCATTAACAGGCACCCCATTCTTAACAGGCTTCTATTCAAAAGACCTAATTATCGAAACTGCTAATACGTCGTATACCAACGCCTGAGCCCTTCTAATTACACTAATTGCAACCACCCTAACAGCTGTTTACAGTACACGCATTTTATATTACGTGTTACTCGGACAACCACGATTTAATACTTTAATCTCAATCAATGAAAATAACCCTCTCCTAATTAATCCTATTAAACGTCTACTAATTGGAAGTATCTTCGCTGGATTTCTAATTTCACTAAACTTACCCCCAATGACAACACCACAAATAACCATACCAACATATTTAAAAATTACTGCCCTATTAGTTACCTTAACAGGCTTTATCTTAGCCCTAGAACTTTGCATACTAACACAAAATTTAAAATTATCTTCAACTCAAAATTATCATAATTTCTCAAATATGCTAGGTTATTTTCCTCTCACACTTCACCGCCTTATCCCATTTACCAGCTTACTAATAAGCCAAACGCTAGCCTCAATAGTTCTAGACCTAACTTGAATAGAGATATCATTACCCAAACTTATCTCTAAAATTCAAAAAATCTACTCTACCGCAGTTTCTAGTCAAAAAGGACTTATTAAATCATATTTTCTTTCTTTTACAGTTACTCTCTCAATCAGCCTTACAATCTTTAATTACCTCGTGTAATCTCTATTACTACAACAATACATGTTACTAAAGATCACCCTGACACAATTACAAGTCAAAATCCATAACTATAAAGTGCCGCAATACTCATAGGCTCTTCACTAAAAAACCCTGTATCACCAGTATCATAAAGATATCAATCACCTTCCCCATGGAAACTTAATACAATCTCCAACTTAATATCCTCCTCTAATGTTGTATAAATAATTAACAATAACTCTCCCACAACACCTAAAATTAATGTTAAAAGAACAGTAGTATTAGAAGATCACACCTCAGGATACTCCTCCATAGCCATCGCCGTAGTATAACCAAACACAACTAACATCCCCCCTAAATAAATTAAAAATACTATTAATCCTAAAAATGAACCACCATAATTTAACACAATTCCACAACCAATCCCTCCACTAATAATTAACCCAACACCCCCATAAATAGGTGAGGGCTTTGAAGAAAACCCCACGAAACTAACCACAAAAATAGTACTCAAAATAGTCACAATATATGTTATCATAATTTCCACATGGACTTAACCACGACCTATGACATGAAAAATCATCGTTGTACTTCAACTACAGAAACCTTATGAATAATATCCGAAAAACTCATCCACTAATAAAAATTATTAACAACTCTTTCATTGACCTTCCAGCACCTTCAAACATTTCGTCATGATGAAATTTTGGCTCCCTACTAGGAATCTGCTTAGTTGCACAAATCCTAACCGGATTATTTCTAGCCATACATTATACATCAGACACCATAACAGCCTTCTCTTCCGTCACACATATTTGCCGAGATGTAAATTATGGGTGACTAATTCGCTACCTTCACGCCAACGGAGCCTCCATATTTTTCATTTGCCTGTTCCTCCATGTAGGTCGAGGACTATATTATGGCTCTTACATGTATCTAGAAACATGAAACATTGGTGTCCTACTCTTATTCGCAGTTATAGCTACTGCCTTTATAGGATACGTCCTCCCATGAGGCCAAATATCATTCTGAGGCGCAACAGTTATTACAAACTTACTCTCAGCCATCCCTTACATTGGTACTAGTCTCGTAGAGTGAATCTGAGGAGGCTTCTCCGTTGATAAAGCTACTTTAACCCGCTTCTTCGCCTTTCACTTTATTCTCCCTTTTATTGTAACCGCACTCGCGGGAGTACATCTTTTATTTCTACATGAAACCGGCTCAAATAATCCATCCGGACTAAACTCGGATACAGATAAAATTCCTTTCCACCCTTACTATACCATTAAAGATATTTTAGGGGCTTTAATTATAATTACTGCTTTATCCTCCCTAGTCCTATTCTCCCCAGACATACTAGGAGACCCTGATAACTATATTCCCGCAAACCCCCTCAACACACCACCACACATTAAACCAGAGTGATATTTTCTATTTGCTTATGCAATTCTACGATCAATTCCTAATAAACTTGGAGGAGTATTAGCCCTCGTCCTATCAATCGCTATCCTAGCAATCATCCCACTTCTCCATACAGCCAAGCAACGAAGTATAATATTCCGACCAATAAGCCAATGTTTATTTTGAATCCTAGTAGCAGACCTATTTACATTAACTTGAATCGGAGGTCAACCAGTCGAGCACCCATTTGTAGTAATTGGTCAATTAGCTTCCATAATTTATTTTATACTAATCCTTTTAGTTATACCTCTTACAAGCATAATTGAAAATCAACTTTTAAAATGAAGAATAGAGCCTTAGTAGTATAATTAATACACTGGTCTTGTAAAGCAGAAATGGAGAATAATATATCTCTAAGACATCAAGGAAGAAGCACTAGCCCCACCATCAGCACCCAAAGCTGATATTCTTTTAAACTATTCCTTGAAAACGCCACCCTTATTTATAGAGTCATATTATTATCTTTATAAACACCGTACAGAAATCCATTTCATAAAACTTTCAACTTAGTTAAATCACCACTATCATTTATTCACCCACAACAACCTAGCTAGACTTCATTTACAATTTCAACAATTCACTTTATCCACATGCATATAAGCATGTACTATTTATTAATATATTACATTAGACATATTAAGTATATCATACATTATGTCCTTATTCACATGTATATAAGCATGTACTATAGAATAATATATAACATTAAACATATTATGTGTATCATGCATTACATGCTTGTTCCCATGCATATAGGAATATACATAAAAAACTTGATCTTGCATAATACGTTAATTTCTTGATAAGACATAGTACATATAATGATATAATTCACGCCAACGTGCATATCATCTCCATTAGGTTATTTCATAATAACCAACTCACATGAAACCAACAACCCTTGCGAGACAGATCCCTCTTTTCACTCAGGACCCATAACATGTGGGGGTGTCTATTATCAAATTTTACTTGGTATCTGGTTCTTACTTCAGGGCCATCTCACCTAAAATCGCCCACTCGGTTCCCTTAAATAAGACATCTCGATGGACTAATGACTAATCAGCCCATGCCGACACATAACTGTGGTGTCATGCGGTTGGTATCTCTTATTTTTGGGGGGGAGAGCTTGCTATGACTCCGCTAACATTTAATTTCGCCAATACAGTTGAAGCTGGGCTTATTCTCTATGGGGGCCGAAGTAGTTATTACTACCGTACTTATTCTCTTGATAGAGTACATATAACTTAATGATTTAGGACATAACTACTTAAGAAGACTAACAGAATTATTGTATGGCTTAATATTATTTATTTACTAGCATATTACCAAAAGCAATTATTCAGTCAATGGAATCAGGACATAATATTTATTTACATACACACACACTACACAGAGGTGCCCGGGGGGGGGTACGCACAGATGTACGCACAGATGTACGCACAGATGTACGCACAGATGTACGCACAGATGTACGCACAGATGTACGCACAGATGTACGCACAGATGTACGCACAGATGTACGCACAGATGTACGCACAGATGTACGCACAGATGTACGCACAGATGTACGCACAGATGTACGCACAGATGTACGCACAGATGTACGCACAGATGTACGCACACACACGAAAACCCAATAGATTATCTTAACAAACCCCCTTACCCCCGTTAAGTCCCTGTACTATAATTTAATTTCTTGCCAAACCCCAAAAACAAGAATACATAGCAGAACTCAGAAACTTATCTATACCCGTTAATTGATAACCTCCCATATTATTTTCTATAGAGTTATTTATATGTACTATTCCATTATTCAATTCTAAAATATTTTACAAAATTTTTACAT